CGGACCTAAGCGACCTGACCACTTTCATGCAGAAGTAGCGCTTTCGATCTTGTTCTCAGCTCCGACGATTGGGTCCGGTCCTTTAGGCGAGGCTCTTTACTTTACAGGGTGGTTCCTTTACGGTTCAGGAATTCGTGGTTGGCTCACTTTTGTTTGTTTGGTTACAGTTCATGCCCACTCGTCATGAACCCCGCCCGCCCGACGCTGAGTCGCAACTCTTCCTGTAGAAACCTCCTTCAACTGATTCAGTCAGTAGGAAAGTCAGTAAGAAAGCCAGATGCCTCTCCTGCAGGCCGAAACATTTCCTTTGAATAGATGCGGTTCTCCCCATAAAGAAAGAGTGAGCGCTCACTCTTCTTTACTTTATGGCCCACCCTTGTTGCGAAATCTCACTCGGAGAAGTGGGAGTATAGGTTTTTGAAGACCTCTCCTTCTCCATTATTCTAATCATTGAATTTAGAATAATTCTGATCGTCGTCACCCTTAGATACCAGACTGACGGAGAGAAAACATGAAATTAGATGAAATAAGGCAAGCATCACTGCACAATCTACTCGATCATTCCACCGGGTACCCACCGCTGTCAGGCCCACCTTTTCTTTGATTTCAATGATTCTCAATAAAGTCTTTCGATTTGAAGAGATGGAGTTGGAAAAAGCCTTGGACTGAGATACGTGACGATATGCCTTGTCCCCAGCCTGAAGAGGGAATGCGCAAGCAGAGAAAGACAGTGCCAGGTCACAGAAAAGAAAGAAAAAGAGAAAAAGAAGGGTCGAAGGACTGAGTTTCAAGACTCTGGGTTGACTAGAGAATCAAAGATCGTCCGAGCGAAGTCAAATAAAGATGAAATGGGAGTGGAAATACACTCCATTTCAAAGGTGAGGAACGTAGACACTCGACCTTAGGCAGATGAGGTGGAGGAGTTATAACATGATATTGACACGAGCTGCATCTGATCTTATAAACGCAATTGATTCAGCAGGAGCCAGCACAAAAGCAACAAGAAAGGCTGTTTCGCTTTCAAATCCTTCTTCATCGGTGGCATAAGCAGAAGAAGTAGAACAAGTGCCCGTAGAGGAGTCAGCGAGACAAGCCTCAAGCCAAAGAGTTTAGGCATTTGAGAGGACAGTCCCGGAAAGGGGGTAAGAAAGAAGAAGAGCTTAGTTGATAGGATAGAAGGAGGATGGCTTCTCTAATCTAACCCATACGTAGACGAAAGTAGCATTCAGGCATCGGTGGAAGCGCTAAGCGCAAAAGTGAAGAAGCTTTGAAGCCGATCGAACATAGCGAGAGTAGCGGATTAGCGGCTGATCTTCTACCTGATCTATCTACCATATTGATGTATTAGAGACCGAGTTCCTACGAGGGAAGAAAAGATTCACCAGCTCTATCGATTATCAAATCCCTGTACCTTTGTGAAAGACATCGCATGGAATAGCTTACACGGAAAGGAGAAAGGTACAAGCTCAGATTCAAAATAGAAGTTCCTGAGCTAGAAGGAATGGGATCAGGGGTGGGTAATAGACTGACTGCCAAGGTACGAAGTCTCGACCAGAGGGAGAGGAGTGAAGCTGCTTGACAGGGCAAGGAGTGAAGCCGCTCTAACGGATCTGAGTTCAGCTGCTGTACCAATAAGTGAAAGAGCGGACCGCAACTAGACCTGAGAACAGCTTTCAGGCATCCTCTCATTTTTGAGGTCTTAGATAGAAGATGAGCCGACAGTAGGACTCTCTTCAAGTGTAGGATCGTAGATTACTAGCTGATAAGAAATACTATCCGGTAAATGGATATTGGGTTGAGCCCCAGCCGATAGCTCTGCTGATAAAGGAGTTTTCATTCATGAACTGACTTCCAGTATAAGCCAATAAAAGGGCATATAAGGCATAAAATGGATCAATACCCCTTTTATTTAAGACCGAGAAAGCCCAAGAGGAGAGAAGTAGGTCGATTCCAAAGGGTCCTTCATCAATCTAGGTGATCTGAAGGGCTATTATAATTATAAGGATAAGGAGTCTCTTTTAATGGCTAGTTGGTTGGGGCTCAACTGGATGGCATGGATAGAGCTATCTTGCCTTCCTCCATACAGTACGGCGCGCTCCGTCACCCCGGCGGCACGGTATGCCTCCGTTGATCTGTTCTGACAATACAGATGAATGTCTCTTCCTGTCAGTCGAACCACTTTACGGTTCAATGCTTGTCTGTATTCCTTTCGGCGGGTAGCTATTCAGATAAGTTTCTTTCTGACGCGCTGCTAGCTTCCTCTATGTTGTATATCCATACCTCGTTTGGGTCGGTACTTTGGTCTTTACATCCCCACATGATTGGAGATGGAAGGATTGCCTCGCCCTTCTAGAGAGTGACGGCTTATTCATCGTTAATTGACGGACGAGATGGCTTTGTCACCAACTCTCATTTGTTTAGTCTACTTCCTAAGTTACGAGCATGACATGCGCTAGACTTTTTGACTTTTATGCTTAAGACCACTGCTCTGGATAATTAAAGACCAAAGAGATGCTTCCTATACCGGACATTCAAAGACTTAAGCCCTCGTTGCACGGAATTGTAATCGTCGACCAGAGGGATGGCCTGTGATCAATACCTATTCATCTATCGCCGGCGATTCGCGTTACGAATCAATGTCCCTTTCATCCTTGTGCCGAGTAGTAAAGTTAAGGGAAGCTCCCCAGACAGAGAAAGATCGGGGTTTGGAAGCGGGATGACATAAGGACTATGTAAAATTCCGTCACGTGCGGGTGGACCAGAACGTAGACCTGTCATTCCGGATGGTAAGGCCCTTGAAGCTGAATTGGATCAAAGGCTTTGCATCTCGCATCTTTCTACTTATTTCGTAACAAAGCGAATGAGTAATCTAATACCCTACCCGAGCGCAATGAGGTGAGGTCAAAGCAGCATGTAAATATCGGAATTCAAAATGATATCCCGACGAGCAGGATTAGCTGTACGGCGGGCCGCGAGGATGAATGCGTTGTTGGAAGAATAGTTGAGGCACTATGTCACAGCTAGTCAAAAGAATTGGGTGGACTTGCTTGACAGTGCACAGTTTTGCTATAATCTGCATCGGTCCTCTGAAACAGGCATGAGCCCTTTGAGTTGGCCACAGGGCTTACTCCCCACGAAGTGCCAAGGCAGCGTACAGGAAGGAAATGTCCAGCAGCATACAGATTCGCCCGTTCAAGGAAAGAAATGCTGGAAGAGGCACAAGACAGCTTGCTTGGATAAGGCCATTGGGCGAATGAAGAAGTATGCTGACAAGGGGCGTAGGCCGATGGTTGGTGATAAAGTGATGCTAAAGCTTACTCCACAGATTTGGAAGAAAAGAAGTAGTAAGACAGTGCATCGTGGGTTGATTCCAAAATATGATGGGCCCTTTGAGGTTTTCAAACGTGTAGGGTACCTGTGTGTGTGAAAAGATGGAATCTTTCTTGCTTTCTTTTCTAAATGAAATTCATGGCTGGACCCCGTGCTTGCCTATCTAGTAGGAGAGTCAGTCCCCCACCGCCAGGTTGTCCGGTTTCTCGGGGTCAGTCTGCAAAGATGAACTCCCTTGACTGACTCACATAGAGGATTACGAAAAGTCTGACTAGCAGGAAAAGAGGAAGATCTCTATTCCCTTTTCGTAAGTCCAAAGTAGTTCGTTCAGTAGGATACGTTCCTATGCTCCGCTCCCATTAAAGGATCCGCGGGTTGTGGTCAACTGGGATCACCAGGCAAGGGATGCATTTCGATCCAAGGCCCCAAAGCCACCCACTCACTTATTTAGGTATTTAAAACCAGCAAAGGAGAATGGTCGCTTTAAGTCAGTACTGGTAGTTGAATAAGGAAGCCTTAAGAGTGAATGCGTGATAGTTCTAGTAGCTCCTGTAGCTAGGCGAATGTAGGTAGGATGGAGAGAGAGTGAGACCTGCGAGTATAGTATAGATAGGATAAGGGAAAAAGGGGATAAAGAGGAATGGTAAAGCCTTTCTTTCCAATATGAAAGCTAACCTCTTCCGCTTCTGTCTTTCTTTCGCCTTCTGCTTTACTTGACTAAACCCCGCTTACTTACAGCTTGAGGGCAGGTGTGCGTTAGAGCTCGGACAACAGGTTTTTCTTCCTATGAATGTGAAGCTGCTTCGTCAGAAAGATTATGACATACATGAAGTGTGTGTGCTGATCGTGGTGTAGGAGGTTTTGAAAGAATCCGTGGGAACAAGGAAAAGGCATGCCTTCTAGAAGATCTTGTGCAATTTTACCGATTATGTCCATCGCCCAACCACGGAACGGCCAGGGTTTCATAATTGGGTTTAGTTCTGAGGCTGGACGGTGCTGCACCCCTGTAGCGCTGACACGCTTCACATTTAGTATATGAAATACAAGAAGAAAGAATTCTTGGCCAAAATGTCCGTGTCTTCCATTCCAATCTACCAACGTATCTTGTGTTGGTGTGAACTTCCATCGTGAATCTGCCATACAATCTTAGCAGCCTCAACTTCTCCAACACATCTTATTTGAATCAAGCGGTACAGAACATCATCAATCAACACATAGCGCAATGCCTTCTGTCTGATTGACCTTGGAGCATCCGAAGAAGGCTTCTTGAAGTACTGGATTGATGAGGTTTCACCAATCATCTTCAAAGATCTCAACGTCAAAGATTTCCCTTTCATCAAGCAAATGCTTCTGCCGGAGGAACGAGACTTTGAATGTTAACTTGCTCTTCTTTGTTTGTTTGCTTGTTTCTCCTTTGTTCCTAGTAAGGTGTGTTGCTTTATCTGCTTCTAGTTGCTTAAGGTTGTATGCTTTCTCCTTTATCCCTAGCAAGTTGATAGAGGGCTTAGAACCATGTTTCAATCTCGTAATGTTGTCTTTCTCTTCCTTTTCTTACCTCTTAGCGGAGCTCTGCTCTTTGCTAGCGTTACCAAGTGGAATGAAGCCATTCTCAGGAGTGGGAGAGGGTTGAAATCCCAGATCTCATACGCTTTTTCGTGGCGAACTCAAAATAGAAGAGAGAAAAGACAAGGAAAGATTCGTATACCTCGTTCTTGAACCTGTGACTGATAGCTCAAGCTCGCCAATCAATAAAAGACGGCTCTCTCTGGCTAGTTAACGAACTTCAAGTGATCGATCGGATTCTACTCTGCCAGACGGAGACCGGCTTGACCCTAAGGTGGAAAGCTCTTTGGGCGAAGAGTTCTCAACCAATCTCGCACTTGACACGCAAAGCAATAAACAGCAGTCTATCTTCACAGAGAAAGAGAAGGATCTTCGGCAAGGGTTCCCGGCTTCATGAGACCTTTTCGATCTGCTCTAGGCTAAGCTCCTTGGGTCCTTGTTTTCTCGATCAACAATCAACCATGAATGAATAAAGAGATCCTCTCTTATCTTATGTAATTATTCAATCTTTCTTTTATTCACCAACACAGGTAGGTCGAGCGCAAGGACAAACCTTGGCTTACTTCAAGCTGGGGAATATAGGGAAGGGCTACTAAGGCAAGCAAGTGAGGTGCGCAAAGTGAAATAGGGGGCTGGCTCTGACTCTTCTACCGCACCGGTTACCAATTTGAGTGAAAGGAAAGGGCTCATAGAAGACTTTGACTATTGAATCAGCTATGGTCCACCGCCGGGAGAGCTAACTAACATTCCTATCCATGGTAAGAAAAAGGGTGACCTGCCTTAGTTACAGGCGTTCCTGGCTTGGCACACTGAACCAATACTAGACTAAGAACCAGGTGAAGTTACTTGCCTTACCGCATCTCTGCTGGATGTGGCATTTGTCCCTTCTCATATTGCTATTGAAAAATGGAATCAAACCTTACGAGGGTCACTTTCCTACCTGGATCCTACTCCTATACTGATTTGATGAGATGCTGCCTAGCCTAACCTGCTTTTAAACTGTTTAAGGAAAGGTAGTTCAGTCACTTAAGGCTCTGGAGATGTTGAAGGAATAAGGGTTTCCATTGAATCAGTTGTTGGTTAGAAATTGAATAAGATAAGTAAAGTCGCGTAGGCCAAACTGGTAACAAAGCCTGCTTCACCTTCACTTCTTCTTTAATCACACTCAGGAGATACGATTCTTTCATCACCTGGCTTGTCTTGTGGTACTCAAGCCGAGCTCTATAAGACGTAGATCGCCCCTGTCCCTTTCTTTGAAGCCTGCCTGGTTATTTCCCTTTCACTCTCTCAGATGTGTTATACGTAGATTGATGAGGTGGGTTGGTCCTATTAAGTCAACTACTGTTGTGTTCCGATCCTTTCTGTGAGAGCTTGTGACCATCGCAGTGACCGCAGTATGCTTAATCGACTGTCTCTCTACCTTCTTGATCGTTGCATCACAAGTTCGCAGACAAGCCGCATTGTGCACTCACTCTTGCGAGGAATGCAAGAATTATTATTATATAAGATAATATACTAGGTCGGGAATCTTTTGTTATTTATTACATTACTAGGAAAACGGACTAGCTCAATGGATAATCCGATTCAATCCAACCTTCCGGCTTTCTATCTCACTATCGCAGAAGGTCATGGGCGATACCGCACTGCACACTTTCTATATCTCTGTCTCCGGCTAGTTATAGTTATCTCTTTCATCCGGCTTTATAGATCAGTTCTCGTCGAATATATCACATAGATATAGATCGCAATCCGTGGGCAAAGAGTAACCCGAAAGCGAAGGATAAGGCAGAATTCGATCTATCGTAACTTAACCCCTTCCTCTAAAATGACTTTGGGCTCGCCTTGTCTTGATATAGGGCAGTCAACCAACTCCTTTCTTTCGGTCTGTTTGTTACGACTTGCTGCTTCCGCCATCTTCCTTTCGGCTTTGACACATCCTCTTTCAAGAGTTTTGAGCCCTTTAGATCTTTTCCTTGAATCTTCTCTTTAATTTAGTACGAGCAGGAGTCTTGTTTCCGGTTAGTCCTCAACTGGATATATCTTTTCGTAGGCAAGGGTTGAAGCTACAGAATCGCTGTTATCGCGCTTGATGGGTCGGGACACGTGAGTGTGGTTTCAAACGACGCGTTCTAGAACACTTTGATTTACAGAAATTCAACATTTGAGGCTCAACGGGTGAGTTGAGGAGTTCTTAGCTTCCAATTCATAGATTAGATTGCCCAAGAGAAAGTCTAAGGTGTAAGCTTCAAGTGGACTACTTTCTTCCTTTTCGAGGTGTATTCAGTGAGCATCATCGGATGGGGCAGAAGATTTTGTTTCATCTGCAGTTGATTCATGCCTTGTCTCTGTCTCTGCTGGAAAGCTGCAGGTAGCCAAAGACTTTCGTAGTCCCGTCCGGATCAATAGAAGAAGTTGACTCTCGTTGGCCTTCCTTCGTCAATAGGCTTGGCTTCGCTATCGCTCATGACTTGTATTGTAGTTGGCTCAACAGTATCAGCCGGAAATGAACCGGTAACTCCCTCCTATGGAAGAGATCGGTTGCTAGCAGCTCCCTCCCTCAAAGGTCGTTTGTCCATGAGTTGGAGGTCCAGGCAGCGGATAAGGGTAATTAGCGGTTGCTAGCATCGAAGAGAGCCGTCATCGACGATGAGGAATAATATCCGGATTCGCAGCCCTCGCCAGGAATAGATCGTTCAAGGAGCAACTCGAATGAAGGAACCAGCCAACACTCCCCTTTTCAATAAGCCGAGGAGTCCCTAGTTGACTCAGGAGTTTACTTCTGATATCGATTCCGATCCCTTTCCTTAAACTTAGAGAAGGGAAAAGGAAAGGGATCGATCCAGGCCAGATTCCATTCCTTTTCCCATAAAGGTTTCATGTTTTGAGGCTAATTCCTTTTCTGAATTTAGGAGGCTCCTATCCGATTGACAAGAGATGCTTGCTCTTTCTTTTAAAAAGGAGTATGCACTGGGCCCACGCTTTCTCGATCCACTATCTTATTCATTAGAAGAAAGACGGTTCACCTTAGACCACCAGGAATTGAACCCCGAGTACCCAACCGGCGTGCGTGGGTAGATTCCTTCTGATCTTGAAACTGAACTACGTAAAAACGAATATGAGCTAGACAAATAAGGCGCTTCTACTTTGAAAGAACCAAGCATATCGAAGTTGATTGTCATTTCATTAGGGACATGGTACTGAGTAAGCAAATTACTACTTCTTATGTGAAATCTGAGGAGCAGCCCTCCACCGAGTTATGAAGTCGGTGAAAGACTCAGTGGGTCCTTGCTTAACGAGTTCTAGCTTACGCCTTGAAAAAAGTACTCATACATATTTGGCACCCATCAAGTCGAACTCTTTTACTAGATCCTCCGCCTCCATTATCTTTTCTTATCTAAAGCCTTTACCAATAAGGATGAGAAGAAATCCCTACCTTTTACTAAACTATGTTCGCCTATGCGAATCAGTTGAACATATAGAAAGACTTTCTATAGAGAGAGCGGATACTCCAAGCAAGTAGGGGTCCAAACCTTCTGATATAGTAGGTTCAGTCCCAGTTTCCTAAGGTTATTTGGGTATGGAAAGGCAGAGGAGGCACTTGTGGAAAGGCCGGTTGAGTTTGATAGGTCTAGTTGAGTCGTTTGTTTATCCACTACTCTGCTAGTCGGCCTTGGTCAGGCTTCCCGCTTGTGACTGACTTTCATGAATTCCATCTCCCAGGATTCGCGATGCCCTATCTGACAGCCGTTAACTGCCTTGCAGGAATTCCTTACTCAAAAGTATGAGAGTGCAGCATAGCAAGAGTGAATGCTCCTACCTCCTTCTAAGGCTTATCTCTTTCTTGCTTCCTTGCTTTAATCCAATAGGCCGGATTCCTTGCTTGCATCCGATTGCTTGAAGAGAGTTTACTACAGTGCTTAAGGAGAGGAGAGATTCGCTATTGGCTAGCTTGAAGAGGCTACACTTTCAACGCTCGACCTCTTGAACTACTGGAATAGACAGACCGCAAGTCAACAAGCAAGGTTTTATTACTTGCTTGGTCTTCAATCCTTTCTTCTTTCCTGTAAATAAATCTTCTGCTTCTGGTAAGGGAAGAGGGAAGATGTCGTCATCTATCTGTCATCGGGAATGGGTCTTCTGTCCTCTGGTATTGGGCATCCGGAATCAGTCTCGTTAATTGGCAATTTCTCTCTTGGCATTAGCGAATCCTTCTTCCTTTAGAAGAGTCGCCCGGTCATCCCTTCTTGCTTGCTTTGGGCTCATCCGTGCTTGGTCTCTTCGATATGCGATATCACGTTCGATATGCTCTTTCTTTATGAAAGATCTCTCCTCCCGTTAAGCACTCGGGTACAAGTAGACAGAGGAGTTAGAGGCTGGCAGTTAACCATTCGCTATGTGGAATTCCTTTTCTATCAGTACGATTCCCGCCCTTTATTAAGCATATACGCGGCTAGCATCCCAGTAACTCCGCGATCCTCTATCGCTTCGTTCTTCCGTTGTCGCTCAGGAGGGCTCTTTCAGGAGCGGATTGTCTCTTCACTCGTTGTGGAGCGGGTCTTGCCTCCTATATCGCGAGTTTTCTAGTAGTGACTCGGGGTGCTGGATGCGTGTTCAATGCTGCTCTATTGTCCCCTTATCGGTAGTGGCCATTGATTGAGCTTCCGCAGAAAGTGATCGGTGGGCGTGGAAATTCTTCTGTTGCAGTTGATGTTGAAGTTTCATAGCTTTCGAGACTAAGAGCAAAGAGCACTGTGCTAGAGCCAACCGGCATTACGGAAAAGAGTGCTAGAAGAGCCCAAATGCTAAAGTAAAGCACAGTGCGAAGGAATTCATTTTTCTTAAAATAAGCGCGGTGGGAATGGTTTAGCTCGGTTAACTACTGAGCAATCACGGTAAGGCACCACCCTAGCATCAACTCACCCTTTCGGATAGCCTCGGTGTCGGTGTGGGTTGGGATATCCAATTTCAATAAGCAAATTTTGAATAAGGACGTAAAGTTGCCGCGTACTGTTACAATTGAGCAGCAAACCCCACCCAGGAGTGATGTTAGGTTCGTGTATTCGTCCTACACCTGGGTCTGTGCTAATGCGGTCCCGACGGAGCTCGGTAGCTTCGGGAGTCCCCCGGCATAGTCAGTTTTCAACCTGGCTCGCACTATCGTAGGCACTTGAACCTTATCAAATTCTTACCCTAAAATTCTCTGGAACTTTCTGGCTTACCTCCTTCCATTCCCACTGCCAAAGGTGTCCCCATAGAAGGAGTTGGGATCGGATAACGAAGCAGGTTTGACAGTAGTTCCGTTATTACCACCTTCCCTGATGAGTCAAGGAATGATGATGGTGTGGGTTCGCGGGTGGTCGCCCTCCCGATACGGGTGACAGTTACAGCCCGACAAGGACTGACGGGCTAACTCAAGTTTGTGGCTTGAGGGAGACTATAAGCTGAGAAGCTTGACCAGTGAGTGTGGCTAAACGAGTGCGGGAGCGCTCTAGAGACCCGGTTTTGAAAGGAATGCCTATTTTCAAAACCCTCATGATGTTTCGGTTTTGGGTAATCTCATAAAAGAAGCATTGAAATATCGGTTGGTAAGCGGGGCATCCATGCATAGTAGGCTTCAACCAGTTAACCATTCATATCTATCTGGCGGGAAAGTCACGGTTCTCGAACGGCTGACCGATAGGTTCTGGGGAGGTCCAGTTGATCATTCACCAGCTTGATTAAGGAAGGGTTATTTTCCTTTTTCATTTAATGACTCCTCTCCGCGGAATGCATTTACCGATCAAATGTGGAAGTGGCGACTTCACCACAACGGGGTTCTGATCAATTCCTTTTTGTGTCAAAGGCAGAATCTCACTATTCAGCGCGCTCTTGATGTGCGAGATTCCAGGGTCGTGTTCTACCCTCTTTGGGCGACGAATTGGACGAATGATAACTTGGGGCCATTAGGTTGTGAGTTTACTATTCTTTTGAAACTCTTTCCGTTGATCTGACAGTTGAATTCTCTTATAGTCGGTAAGAGTTGGGAAGGCACCGTGTAGGTCAATCTCGTTTCTTTGGTTTTGGTGAAGGCGCTTGGTATCAAATGATAATGAAAGAGAAATTTACTTAGAGTGATGGTATGTTTTCTAAGTGGATGGATCAATTTAAAGAAACTCTCATACATATTGAGACAGATAAACGTTAGTTTTGTCTTAAGCAATGAGGCCTTGTGGAACGTTTACTTTTTAGGTAAATATCCAAAAAATAGACGGACTCTTTCCTGTCTCTCTTCAATGCCTTTGGAGTGCGGAAGGCTGTATGTAACTTGTCTTCTTCAGCCATCTTGATTTGATTATAGCCGGACGAACCATCCATGAACGTGAGAAGTTCGTGTCCCGTAGTGGAATCGACCATCAATTCTGTGATGGGAAGAGGAAAGTCATCCTTCGGACATGCTTGGGAAGTCGACACAGACCCTAATCTGCCCATTTTTCTTCCGAACGACCACGATGTTAGATAACCAACTGGTATAGATGCAGGGCTCAATAAAACCGGCCTTCTCCATCTTGTCGACTTCTGCAATGACGGGTAACTGCAAATCGGGGTTCATCCGTCTCTGAGCTTGCTTCACGGGTTTGGTCGATGGATCGATGGCGAGACGATGTACAGCGACTTTCGGATCGAGTCCTGGCATCTCATCATAGTTCCACGCGAAGCAGTCTCGATACTGCTTAAGTAGTGCGACTCTTCTTTTCCTCTTCGGACAGAGCGCTAACAAACGTAGGCCTGCGATCTTCGGAAGTTCCAAGCTCCACCTCGACAAGTTCGTCAACAGTGGCCTGTGTGCCTTCCTCCAATTCCCTAGGTGCCGGTTGCTCCTCTCTAAGAGTCTCATCATCGGAGGACTCTTTGTCTGAGCAGTTATCTGCTTCTGACCCTTCTTCGGCATATGCTGTTTCTTGTTTAAATGGGGCTAGCATAACTTCCCAGTCTGGGGCAAGGTTTTGCTCGAAGAGAGCCATGACCGGATCTGATACTGAGGAGGTGTCACTATCTTCGTTCTCCGTTGTTTCGACCACAGGTATATCTGACGATCCGGATATAGGTGTTTCGACCTGGTAGGTGGGTCTCCTAGCAGGAAACTGCATGGTGAACTGTCACCGTCATCGTCCGAACCGGACGTGTACGAATGGATCGAGACCACGCATGTTTCAGCAACCCAAGTCGTTCGGTCTTTCTTGAGGTAGCTTCTGACCTGTTTTATCTGCATATCTCGAATGTACTCAGGGTAGCCGAGACCACGTGTGTCCGTGCGGTTTCCGCCCAGCCCTCGGCACTTATAAATATCCCATACATCATCGTACTGTTGCATTCGGTTCTTCGACCACGTAGCCCCTATTCCATTCTTTGTGAAGAGGGGCTGCCAGGAGGCAGGCCGTATTGGAGGGCTTGTAGAGGCACTTCTTGATCGGACTTGTCGCTGATAGGACGGTTCCATTCGTACTCAACGAGGAATAAGTCCTTGTTGAGGAAGCCTTCGGACCTGTATCCGGGTAACATCTTTTACGAGATTGCCTCCTGGTTGGCTTCAAAGGAGGCATTTCGCGTGGTAGCACCGCGACCTGATCACGGCTCTCTAATGGCTGCTTTTGCAAATAAGACGGGATCGGCAACCCGGGGCAGGCTACGCGGTTAACCGATTTCTTTGTCTTCTTCTTTCTGCTCCTAGTCTTCGATGGGCCTGCAGGAGCCTTCGTTCCCTTTTACTGGGAAGTCACAAGGCTCGTCATCGGATGACACTGCTATGAGTGATAGAGGTGGGGCAACTGCGCCATATATATGGACCGTTTTATGGGGACTTGACTCAGCCTCTTCCTCTTCGTTCGCCACAAAATATTGGTAATCTGTGGTGTTTGCGTCCTCCTTAGTGAACGGGTTGCGTTCACCGTAGAAGGTCTCTTCTCTCCCATTTTCAGGTATTTGAAGCACTGGTGGAGAGTAGGGCACCACTGCATTCTCATGAAGCCAAGGGCGTCCCAGAAGAGCCTTGTACGAAGTGTCTGCATCAATAACCAGAAAGTCAGCGTCCGTCTGCAAGTCACCGAACGTCACCTTCTAAGACCCTATTCACTGTCAAGGTATCGATCTTGCCTTTGCAGTACAAGGGCGATTATGATCCGAAGACTTCAGTAACATGTCCTTCTGGGAGAACGTCACCCCTGCCGCCATGGCTTCTTTGATTTTACGGTCAGCGCCTACCATAGCGGCCTCGTTACACGGTTGGCTCCTGTACTGTAAGGCTTTGATGAGGCTTTCCTCAGTTCTGAGGACAAAAGTAGTGCGTCATACACACAAGGGATTTTCTTTATATGTGCGAGGACGTTATCATCCACCTTCTCCAATATACTCTGGGATCTGCTTGCCCCGGTCTGATCTTCGGGTGCAACATGATCGCTTGGAGGCAGAGCTACTGGTTGGCTTTCCTTTTCCCGATCCTTCTCCAGCGGAACTGTTTCCTTTCTAGGAGGGAGCTGCTTACCCTTTCTAAGACGGATTTGGTTAGCTCCTTGCTGGATGAGTCGGTTATCAGTAGTGCCGACATCAACTGATGCGTACATCTTCTTGAACTGGTCTTGGAAGTACTTGTTAAACCAGTGTTCGACGACCTCTTTTGGTGGAGAAGGAGCTAAGGGACACCGTATGTAGGACAGGGTGACCATATTGGTTGAGTGAGTGGTCGTATGCGGCTGAGGCGGATGGACCAAGTGATTTGGTTTCATCTTCAAATCTGCTTTCTCAACCTTGTCTTGTATGATCCCTTGCTGAACTTTCAATTCAGTACGTTTAACCTCCTTCATTTGTCAATTCAGTAGTTCTCACATCCTTGACTTATCAATAATCAAGCTATCTCAGTTCTCGCCCAAAGGAGAATGAAGAAAAAGAGCCCAGCTTTTATAAAGTCTTTTCGACTCCATTTCCTTCCTTTTGTGAACAAAGAAGAGAACTTTCATCCCATTCTAACTTACTTACTAAAGCTAAAGCAGTTCTCAAAGATATTAGGCATCGGAGACCAGCTTAAAGCACTTGACTTTGGGCGAGACTTTCTCGATCAACTAACTCCCATTTGATTCAGAAAGAAAGAAGCCTTCAACTATATGCATAATATGAAGTGAAAACAATTCTCAGTTAGAAGTCAATAAAGTGAAAGATAGGTTTGCGAAAGCTTGGCCCATTACTGTTTTAGGGCAAAGAGAGGAGAGCGAAAACTTTTCGAAGAAGGAAGCTTGACGAAGATCTGGAATTCATTCCGTAAACGTACATAAGACAGAGAAGACTCCTTACCTTTTAGAAGGAGGAGAGCGGAGGTCAAACTCGACTGAGCTAGGCTAGGCAAGAGTGGTCAATAAGACTAAGAGAAGTCGAGGAGAGCGGAGTTGAAAGTCGTTAGCAGGAATGGTATCCAGTCCAGGTCTACCAGAACGTGCATTCCAAACCAAGTAAAGCCTATTTGAAAAGGCTTCAAAGCAAAGAAAGAAGAAAAGTCAGGAATCCATTCAGTAAGAAAATCTTCTTCTATGTGCCCTTACCTTCCCGGAAGTCCCTCCTTGCCTGGTTTGTTTAAAGGCTTTTGCTCGACGCAATAATCAAAAAGTAAAAAGCATTAAGTAAGAAAGAAAAATCGTGAATCAAAAAGCGGGAAACTGATACTCACCAAAACAAAGCGTCTACTCTGCTCTGGCTTCTTCTCTTCCTTTACTTTAGGAATAGAAAGATCTGCGTATCCAAAGGAATAGATTGAAGAAGCCTTCATAAAGTAGGGCGTTAAATTCTTCCTAAATGCTAAATGGAGGAAGGAGCTCTTTTACCTAAAGATAGTACACCTCCCACGGATAGCTAGATCTGGCATTCATCTTTATCATACTGACTATCTTCTTTACACATAACCTATGCTGGAAAGGCTATGAGGGTCTACCCAGCCGTTACCTTCCTTTAAGAAAGTTCCTCGCATACTATACTAATTTCTTTCATTTCTTCTCGGTCTTTGCAGTCTAGAGGGTACTTATCCCTTCCCGACAGATTAGTAAATTACTGAATGTTCCAATGGTTGATGGTTTTGGGTGCAACTATTCCAAGAGAAAAGGGCAATGAAAATGTTCTAATAAGCTGCTTTCTTTTACACCTTGTGGAAGCATTATTCAAAGACAGTACCCCGAGCCGAGTCTTACCCCTATACTGATCAAGCTAAGCTAAGTAAGCTAAGTTCCGAGGTCTTGCATTTAAAGGGAGAAAAGCAAAAGCAAGTTCTCATTTCAAGCGAGGAAAGAATGACTCGAAAGTTCAAGAGAGGAAGTTGAGTTGACTTCTTTTAACAGCTTTCCAGTCTCGTAGTACAAGACTTTAGATTCTATTTTGGGATATGTCTTTCAGTTAAGGATCTTCCTGAGAAACGGAGGCGAAGCGGATGTACACCTAATTTCACAGCTGAATGCCGCAAGCCAATTCTCCCCTATAACTATATTAGTTAGACTTGACTTTATGCGTTCCCTGGTCAAGAGCAAGTCTGATCCAATTGATGTCAGTGACTTTATTAGCGGAAAATTTCTTTCATTGAAAAGCCCTATATAGTCAGGGGAAACTGCAGGAATTCTACTTTTGATGTAAGGTTTATTAGCTAAAAGCTTTCATCGAAAAGAAGGTCTTTATGAAAGTATTCGACTAGAAGTAGCTCTATTGAAAGAAGGAAAATCGGAATCGGTTAATATAAATAGGCTGGACAAGCGCTTTCAGTCCTTTCGCTTTCCTTTCTATCTCTCTAGATGGCGGGCCTTACTAATAGAAAGGTCAAATTGATCGCGTCATGTAGGAAGAAGAAGGTTCTAAATGAACTTAATAGTCTTTATTAGTCCGTCCCTTACTCCATTCCTTACTCATTTCAATTTCCCCTATTTGAATAAGGCTCTTTCATCCACAGATTCCATTGATTACGTATTGATGTTACCGTAGTTGGGTTCCGATCTGTCCTTGCTTTCAAGCTTGCTCTCCAGGTGGGTAAGGATATGCTCAACTATTCTCTCTATGCCCTAAGCGTTTAGATGGCCTTACTAAAAGAGATTTCTTTCTCTCTTGAACTTGAAGGCGGGCTTAGGCCCCTTATATAGTAAGCCTATTCGCTTCGCTGCTCTATCCCGACATTCACTTTCTTGAGAAGTAGTTGAGACAAGAATTCAAGGAAAAATGGCGTCTTTGACTTGGAAGGATTTGGACAGAATAAGGAAAGTCTGACGTGAGTGGAGTTATACGCACTAGTTCTACTTTGAAGATTGAACCGCTATCTTTTCCTATCTATCTTTAGTCACTCAATTGAGTAAGAAGTCAGATAATTTCGGAAAGAGACTTCTTTTTACTATTTGTATTTTTCTAATTGACTTTCTGTACTTTAGTGCGGAAAGGAAGAGCTTGAAACCTATATCTATATAGTCATCTCGGAGGGACCCTTTAACCTCTTAGTTAGACCTTCCTCCCTCAAAGAGCAAGTGGCTAAGAGCAAAGAGCTAACCGCTAACAGCTAGCAGCAGGACTAAGAGAGCAGATAATATATAGCTTAGGAAGGTAACTCAGACATAATAGTTGATTTCACTTATAAGGAAGACCGCGTGGCGGATCGCCCCAAATCAATAAGGCAGAAAATGCTTTCTATACTGTCTATCCGCTCTCAATCTCTCATCCCTGGATTCCTTGCCAACCAGAATTCATTCACCTTCTTTTCAGGCAGGAGAAGGGCGGCTTCATCCTCATCAGATGCAGCGGACCGAGCGATCGAAGTTCAGTGAAGTAGGCATTACCTTTGACACACACATGGGTGCAATAGGAAAGGAGCAAGTCCTCATCGTCGGATTGTTAGTTGGGGTAATTTCGTGAAAGCCATCCATCTTAATTAGGTGGAACCCGGACGGTAGAGGCTTGAAACGCGCTCTTCCTCTACAAAGAAATGGCCATATAATCGATGTTGAGGCTATAAGGAATGCCCTAACGTCGGGAGCTCAGTTTGGACCGGGATCCCATAGAAGAAAAATAACGTCAGTGAGGCCTGATCGAAGGGGCAAAAGTTTGGGTTAGGAGATTCAGATAAAGAAAAGTAGCTTCGCTGGCTATTGCCCCTCCTTCTTTGTTACCCTGGTGGGAACTGGTTTCGTAGAAGAAGTAATAAGAAGTAGTCCGCACCGGTCTTGTGTTACCTCACTAGCTCACCGACCCCGGCATCGCTACGTTCGTTCACTCAAAGAAAAGTTCCCCGAGGGCACTTTTCTCATAAGTAATGGGCGCAGTCCATATAGGAGACTCGACCAGATCTCTTACCCATTCTCATTTCAAGAGGAAGGCATCCTTGGTTAAGGTATAGACCGAAACCGGTCCAACTGGTCAAGAAAGCAACCGTCCATTTGCCCTAATTTCACAGGTTGAGCGAAGCTTAGGACAGCATTCAGCTTTCATATGCATTTCTTACAGATCGATATTCTTCGATTACAGCATAGCTATCATCAGAAGCAGTACTTGAGTCACTCTATAACTGAGAGCTTGTAGTTGGGGATTTACCAGATCTCTAAGATAGAGTCTATCCGACGTATCACCCGTAATTGGGAGTTCAAACGAGGCCTCAACGTAGATGCTGGATGGGAACTTCTATTCTTGTTTACCTGGCTTATTTATATTTGTATTTGTATCCCTAACTAATAACCAAAGTCATTCCACAAGAACATGAATTACTGTTTCTATGTTGTATGACTGGATGTGCATTTACCTACTGACTCCATCAAAGAGTTATTTCCAAGTTTCAAGCATATGGATGTGGAAAACAGGGCCAATGAGGTTGAAAATCTGGAATATGTGCCATTGGTATGGTTTTTATACGCTCTACTTCCCTATGGTCTGTTATCGACTGAAGTCCCTTTTATTTATTTATTGATTTTCGTATTGTATAGTTGTCGGTCCCTTCCTTACGTCCTGATTCCCGTACCGAAGCAATTCCTGAAGAGGAGTTCCTGTGTCAGTGTTGTTCAAAGTTTCCTTTCTTTCCTTCAGTCTAAGTAAGGAGTTGTTCAACTCTATTCCTTCAATGGATAAAAGCTGTAGGTGCAAAAGCAAGTTCTACTCCTTTTTATTTATTAGGTTGTTTCTTATTCTCGGTCCTTAGCCTTCCGGCTTCAGTACCGTTCCAGTGGATGTAGAAGCAAGTAAGCTCTTAATTCCTTGTATGATTGAGTTTATTAGGTTCCTTTCTTTCCTGTAAGTTTACTAAGGCTGGTTCTCTTCTAGATTGAATATTGATTTAAACTTGCCTATGGCTTTATAAAAGCGTAGTTTAGGTGCTATGAAGGGTTGTATCCGTACCCTGTAATAAGCACCTTACGAGCGTCCTGAGCCAATGAGGGAGAAAGTCGACGGGTCCCCTGCATCATCAGATGAGGGACACGCTTTCTCCGCTGACCTAAATATGTTACAGGCTTAAGAAGGATGGAGCTAACGAGAGGTTTGTAGGCCCCGAGCGACGTACGCTAAGGTAGTCAGCATCTGGGCCGGTCGGTAGAACAACCCTCGTAGTATAGCGATAGACCGATGCTAGAGTTCCTTCTTTTGTTTCGAGGTACCTTCCTTTTCAGTCTCTCGTTTATTGCCCTTTTCGCTAAGTAAAGAATTTAATCATTCTTTCTCTAAATAAGTTTTTGCTCTTTCGAGCTTTCGATTCATCTGGTAACTCTTGTACCCAATACAATAGGTCCTAGACATTATTCCATCCAGGGATAAGCCCTGTAGGCATAGAAGCGAAAGATGATAGGAGAGAGTCGTCCTTTGAAGTCTTCTTCCTTGCCCTGATTGTTCCCTAAGTCATTAGCTGAAGAAGTCCCGTCAATGGATAAGAGCAGGTAAAGCCACGAGCAAGCTTTATCTAAATCTGCTAACTCCTAGCTTTTGTTCCTAGCCATTATTGCCTCCAGGAAAAGACCTATAGTCACATAAGCGAAAGATTCTTTCCTCTCATCTAGTGGAACGGGGCCTTAACCTGTTATTATTCTTGAATGGACTGATTTCGGAGGAATGCTTCAGAGCTAAGAATAATTTGTAAGGGATCGGGCAGATGAAACACTACTTCTTTGGGAGTTATCCTTGTTACCCCTTCGATCGGTCGGGAAGGAGACTTGGACCGCTACTTACTTAGAATGAAGGAAAGGAGGAGACTGAAAAGACGGGAGGTCCGTATCTCATTCTTATGATTGGTCGCTTCGCTAAGAATGACTTAGGGTCTAAGTCTGGGTAACATCCCTATCTAATAGAAGAAGTTAAGAGTGAAACGCTACGTGCCCTTACCTCTTCTTATACAGAAAAGGAAGATTCGATAGGACCAAAAGGCCTAAGTTCCTTCGATTCGATAGGCCGCATGTAAAACCAAAAACCTACCATGAGCCAGACCACCAAGATGCTTCAAGCCGGGTGCTTTTAGCCACCAACAGCTTGTGTTTCCGTTCCTGGATGAGATCAAGGATTCTTTCCATCGGATTAGTAACAGTCCGTTCTCCAAAGGACTAAAAAAGGGCAAAAGCATGACTTCCTTAAGGATAGAGACCAGGGGAATTAAGGTCAGTTGCTTCGAGTTCAAATAGCAACTTCCTGTTTTGATATCTAGAATCTCATTCAATCAAAGTCCTCAAATCGAAAGGAAGTAGTCCCTTCGTGAGCTTTCAGTGCGTAAAGGTTAGTTCAAAGCACGAAAGCACACCTCCTCACTTCGTACTTCGTGGGCAGGGAGGTAAACTATCTTTACTAACCCCGGGTTCCGTTAGAGTTTAATACTTGCTCATGCGTGGACTGTTCTTTTCCTGAGGAGGACTGCTTACAGAGTTAGATGAATAGTAAGGCTTATGCCGAAGTGCACCGACTCCTTTCTTCACTCGAAAAGGGGAGACCTGTTCTCTAAGTCAGTGGCCGGCTTCGATACTGCTTTCTTTACCTTCCCGGCTAGGAAGTCTATTCCCAGCTGTTCTGCCAGATTCTATAAACCTGGGATTTTTCATGAAACATCAATTTCCTTCATAAGCCTACGATCTAAAGTTTCATTTTGCATGCGCATATAGATGAAAAATCTGTGATTGGGATTTCCTTCATACGACGGAGATGCAAAGTGAAAAGTGCATTTCATATAGCTGTGAAATCAGTGAATTTATTTTTAGCCCTAACAAGCTCTTTAAAAATGAGAAAAGGTTATCTCATATAGCTGACAAATGATAGATTTGGTTTAACTATCTAGAGTCCCGTTGAATATGAAGGAGTTTCAAGGTATTCCTACCTTTTCGATTATTCCCCGTTCCTATCCTCTTTTTAGAACGAGTCGCATTGGCATTCTTTTGATTTTCAAAGATGTGGGAGCGCCGTATAACGTTTCAGAAGAAGAACTGGATGAGATGAGAGCTTCTATGCTGGAGGCCAGTTACGTCTTGTCGCCGTTGAGGCTCGTGGTGTTGCCGAAGGGTTTTGAGAAAACCAAATCGTCTTGGTTACGAAAGACCCGGACAAGCCGACTCCTATTAATGCCGTTCTACGTTTCGAGGATAAGGATTTTATCGTAGCAGCTGCAATTGCACGTGTTCTAAATACTACGTTGGACTCCGCCTTTTCTGAGAATGATTATGGCTTTAGGAAAGATCGCACGAAAGCCACCTCCTTTATACAAAAGGTGCGGAATTTTGGTCCTGTCGAGGTACTCATACACGTCAACTTGAATCCAAGTTTTCATACAGTCAATCGTGACCGTCTTCTGTCTAAGTTGCGTTTTTACAGGTGACCCCGACATTCTGAATCTCGTTCAGTCTTTTCTCCATCTTCCCATTTTAGATCAAAATGGAAATGACTGGTCTAGGGAATCGGGCATAGCGCCGGTGGGCTTTCTGCCATTTGTTCTTTTGAATTTCTTCCTGGATGACTTCGATAGGCAAATATCGAGTCGTCTGCCCTCTTCTTGCTGGTACGGTAGATTTTTATCTGATTGTATCATAGCTCCTCCGAAGGGAAGCACAATTGATGATATCAAGCAAATGATATTCATACTAGAGGGTCTTTTACAAAACCTTAGCCTCGAGGCTAAGCTGATCTTTGGTTCCAGGCGGTACACCCATCCCCATTAGATGTATGGAGATGCTTTTATCTGTGGATGAGGAAGGTAGAATACATTCTGTTGAGAGGAGTCCGTAAGATGAAGATGAAGATTTCCATATTATAATAATATTCCAAATTCTTCTATGCTGATCTGAGATGTTTATTTTGATTTTCTGTTTTGATGGGTTAATAGATAGTCACTTTTCATTGAAATATACTTGGAATTTGGTGTTAAAGTGAGAACTGCGAGAAACCAACCAACCTATGGTGTACCGGTTGCCAATAGCAGCGCCGGGCAGCTAAGTTGGTATGGATTTCCTGCGGCGCAGCAGGAAATCCTTCTCTATATGATATGACGTTCTCGTACAAACAAGGTTTCTTCTTTTTTGATTGAACACCTCGATAGGTGAGCGGTGGCACCGCGTAGTGCACAAAGCCTTCTCATACTAAATTATTGCCATTCTTATAATAATAAAGAAGCAAGACCATAGATTTTATTATTTGCCTTGCACCGGCTCTGACTGGTTAATCAGAGACCGATGCTATTGCCCAGCACAGGTACCCCTTACTTAGTAGATATAGTTATTAGGTCCGGTATAATTGATGCTGGGAAAAGGCGCTCAGGTGCGCTTACAGTCTTATGTTAGTTCAGCTGCATATCTGCAGAGGAACGGCATGCAAGGCTTCATTCTATTATAACCTTGGGAGCCGCACGTGCATCAACCGCAGCCTCTTCGGTCGTTACTATCCCACCTAACCACTGGTGAGATTTTAACCACAGGCGCGTTGTCACAACTGTGATATTATGATGCACTCCCAATGCCTCCAAAGGCAGAGGTGCCCGTTTACTTCGAATTAAATCATAACACCGGAACATACGACCATATTTAAAATATTTTTATAATGGGTCTTTACGGTCCGGTCGAAATACAACGGCGGAGGATCCAAAAGATCACGAGCCGTGATAGAGTAATCATAACTAGCTCGAATATGCCATTGAGAATACGATAGACATGATTGAAGCCAATACTTAAGCATTAATGCCTCAGCTAGCATAGTCACGTCATCACCATACTGATTCAAAAGGCTATTAGCTACTTGTTCTAAATAAGCCCAATCCTCAGCACAGGACTCCCAAAGCATAAACCTTACCATTCCCATTTGGTACGGGCTAACAGATTTATATTCTGGAAAGCCAAGCCAAATTTCGAACGGTAAAGGAAGAATCCCGGGGAGTATGCTACAAGAATGTGGCGGAACCAATGTCGGTTATAGTTAGGGTTAATGTGTTCCGGGAGAGAAGAATCTCTTCTGTATCCCGCACCTCTCATACGAAGAGAAGTACGAACACAAGTAACACCCGCGCTCTGACACACAGCGTTCCAAGCCACACTATGGGAAACTGCCTTTAACATTCTACCTTTAATAGGCGACAGATCCCGATCCTGAATTCGGAATTTCTTCGCGAACTCAAGACCTCGAAGTCAGAGATTTCGGAAGCGAAATATCTACTCCTAACAAGGACATAGACTCCTTATAAGCCTCTGCCACACGGGGATCCCTGATGACAATATCGTCACCGAGGAGAGCATAGTCAAGAAAGACTCTACCAGGATAGACTTTATCTGCAGAATACCATACGAGAAAGTGATGGCATAATGCAAACAATGCCCAAGAAGACAAGTAACCAAGAGGTTGACCTGTTGCGAATTTTACAAGACGGTTGCAACGAGCTTTTCGGCTCGTCGGGGCCTGGAATGCATTTACTCCAAGACCCGAAACAACCCATGCAAAAGCCGTAACGCTATTAAACAAGGTCTCAATCAACTTCCATTGTATCTGTAACTGACTTCTATCCGTTGCAGATGACAAGTCAAAACTAAATAGAGAACGCAATTTTGACAACCTATCAAGTGGCTTAGTCTGATTGTAAGTTCCATCTGTTGGAATCCTACGTAAAACAGACATACACCAATCATGAGCAGGCCGCAAAGAGCTTGTTTAAGAGCTGACGGAATCGCAAAGACCTTGAAATTGAAAATGCTTTTCCAGCGCCCTCTTCCTTGAAGGCAAGCCTTCCGGGTGCATACTTCGTCAGTATCTCCTCATCAGTGAGTCTGTCATGTGCCCGAACCTTCTCAAAGCAAGACTTCATTGAGAAGACTAACAATTCGGACAGAATGGCAGCAGAACGACAAAATTGAGAACCTAGATCTTGTACAGTAGAGTACATAGACCATGGAAAGTTCACATCGTCAGGGTCATCCTCCGGGAGGACCACCCGATCTGGTGCGAAGAAACAGAACAGTGGGGTAATATACCCCACTGCCCAATCTAGAAAACCTGGTTGGAACGGCCAAAGGTTCCCGGCAGCTCTTTGGGTTTTATCCCGACGTTGGTGCCTGCAGTGTCATCCGATCCCACATAGCGACTGAGAATATATCCCAGATCATTCTGTGGAAAGGGTGTTCCCTTGGGAGTAGAAATGAATCTGTTCCTTGGGTACTAACCGATGATGACGACCACTGAGGGAGCCAGCGGAGACCACATTCCATGGGAATATCAAACACCCACGGAATGTACCGTTCAGCCAGATCCATGCATACTTCCCAAAATGAATGAAAATTTCATTCAATTGGGTAGTGGGACCCTTAACAATGGTCTTAAACTGAAAGTGAGTTTTCTTACTTATCATAATTAACTGTAAGATTGAGAACATTGAAAGGTACATCTTGACAAGTTTGTCAGCGTACCCATCCCTCCTACGTATCATAGCTCTATGAAACGCAGGAATGCATCGTGGTAAACCACATCTGATTTAGACCATTCCGAAACCTTCTAAAAAACAGAATCAAAAGATACCTAAGCACGAAAACAAAGACATCAACAAAAGGCAGATGGTCAATTACCTTATCCAGTTTCGGAAGAAAGAGAGAAAATAAAGCTTTCTTAAACAAGAAGAAAGAAAAGAAAAGATCCACATTCGTCTTCACTTCCGCGTGAGCCCCCACCCCAAACTAGTTTGAGTTCGTGATTCAGATATTCGCGATCGTAGGATTCTCAAAAGTCATCTTCGAGAGGTAGCGGGTGCCTCTCGGTAGCTGGAATCGAGAGTTTCTCTATGACGAGAGACTCCATCGATCGATGAACAGGAGCCGAACAACCGAAGCAAGGGTAGCCAGGGCGTCGGCTAACCTGTTTTCATCTCTGGGAACGTGCTCGAACTCAATTTCTTTGAACCACTTGATCAGGTGCTCAGCTAGTGCTTGATAAGGCATGAGTCTGGGTTCCTTTTGTCATGGAGAACCAAGGACGTCGGCTAATTACTAACTTCGAATCGCCGATGATCTTGATGCAGGTTGCATCAAGTTGTTGTGCTGCTGTGAGGCCTGTGATGAGAGCCTCGTATTCTGCAACGTTGTTGGTTGCTGGAAATGCGAGCTGATATGCCTTCGGGATGAGTACTCCTTCTGGTGAGAGAAGCACGATCCCTATATCGGTTTCTCGATCGTGGAGAGCGCCATCGAAGAACAGTGTCCATGTTTTTGCTTTCTCCTCTCCTTCAGTGGCGAAGAGGTTCATCTGGAAAATTCGTACGAACTGGCTCGTACGATGGCTCTGGGAGGTTGGACAAACAATCGGCCACTGCTTGCCCTTGATCGCCTTCTGAGTGACGTAGGTGATGTCGAACTCAGAAAGTCATAGCTGCCATCGAGCTGTTCTCCCGGTGATAGCCGGTTTCTCGAATAGATACTTGAGAGGATCCATCCGAGCTAGCAGCTTGACAGGGTGATAGAGCATATAATGGCGAAGCTTCTGAGATGCCCAAATCACAGCAAGGCAATGCTTTTATATGTGTGAATAACGGGTTTCATAGTCAAGCAAAGTCTTACTGAGATAGTAGATAGCCTTCTCCTTCTTGCCTGTATCATCATGCTGAGCGAGGACTGCCCTAGCGCCGTTTCAGTGGTCGAAACGTAGAGGAGTAGAGGCCTTCCTGGTACTGGTGGAGATAATACTGGGGCATTCATGAGATACATCTTAAGTTTCTTGAAAGATTCTTGGCACTTGTCGGTCCACTCGAACGTCGGCGTTCTTCTGAAGAAGCTGATTCATGGACTCACATCTCGTGCTGGCTTGAGATATGAATCGTCGAAGAGGTTGCAACTGACCGTCGAAGACTTCGTAACTCCTTAATGTTGCGAGGTGGAGGCATGTTGATGATGGCCCTGATCGTCGGCTGGATCTGCCTCGATTCCTCGCTTGCTGACGATGAATCCCAGAAGCGTCGCCTGATATGAGACTCAAAAGGCACACTTCTTAGGGTTTAGGCGAAGGTTGTATTGTAGTAGGCGCTCGCTCTGCGATCTTCTCGAGATGCTGGATATGCTGGCTTGCTGTCTTCGATTTGACGAGAATATCGTAAACATAATCTTCAAGGATGTCTCCCATGGAAGATGGCTGTTATGGCTCTCTGATAGGTTGCCCCGGCGTTTTGAGACCTTTGGGCATAACTGTCTAGCAAAACGTCCCCATTGAGTAATGAAGGAGGTCGTCGGTCTGATCTTCTTCAGCGAGCTTGATCTGGTTTCCGCCTGAAAACCCGTCCAACAACGACAACCTCTCGTGTCCGGCTGTGGAATCGACCAGAACATCAATGATGGGAAGAGGGAAGTCGTCCTTTGGAGTTGCCTTGTTGAGGTTGCGGAAGTCGATACATACACGAACACGTCAAGCCAAAAACGTGAGCTGATGAATAAGTCCGCGCGTCTCACGCGCTACGGCTACATTTGACATTGCCCTATCGCGCGATAATAACCGGCTTTTTGGCCCCCTTCTTTATTATATTAAGGGGCCCGTCAGAGTCCTTAGTCGTATATAAGGCCCGTCAGAGTCCTTAGTGCGGTTTCGCGTTCAACTTCTCTTTAGACTGTAAGAACCTCAGTGCTTGATGGGCTTTATAGTAAGGGTACACTACGAATCCTTTGGCAATAGATAGTGTCTCCAATGTATCAGTGCTCTCACCATTGAGTACAGTTCTTGATCATACGTGGAGTCATTTTGCTTGGCGTCGTCCAACTTCTCACTGTAAAACGCCACTGGTCTGCCCTCCACCGCTCCTATTGCCTTCCCGAGGCATCACACTTCACCTCAAAGAACTTTGAAAATCCGGTAAAGTCAAGCGGTGCAATGCTTCTCTTTTCAGTAGCTCGAAGCTACGTTGTGCCCCTCCTTCCTCCAGTACAAAGCCAGACCCGACGCTATCCCACTCGACATTTCGTAGAAACTGACGGTTGAAGTTGGCCCATGGAAACTTCGTACCTCCTTACGCCTTCATAGCCGCCTCACTGACTCTTTCTTGCTTGGACTGGTCCATCTTCAATCCTTCCGGATCTTACAAACCTTGGTATGCGAGTTCCCCAAGAATTATGCCTCACCCTTTTCCAAGTTGACATACAACTTCATCCAACAATTCCGCAAGTGACGGTTTAGGTCTTCCTCACTCCTATTAGAAAGAAAATCTCATCCAGGTATACGGAATTGACCCTGTATGGTCTCAGTACCTCATTCATCAGTCGCATAAAGGTACTCGGTGCATTGGTGAGACCGAACGGCATCACGAGCCACTCATACAGGCCCTCCTTTGTGCTGAACGCCGTCTTCCATTCGTCTCCCCACCCCAATAATGACGGTTGTATCCACTTTGAAAATCCACCTTTGAGAACGTGCGCCTACGCCCACTCAGAACGTCGGGCATAGGGTAACATCGACGTTTAGTTCAACGCTCAACTCACTTAAGCAGCAGCTCCCATCCTTAACTGACTGTGCCTTGCTTCCCTTGCTTGCCACAGTCCTACGAGAAACTCACCGCTTCCGGAACTGGAACTGGGACTGATGGAACTCTTTCCCTTGCCTTTGGGACTGCTGCCTGCCCTGCTTCCCATGCACCTACTTCTCATGCACTGACCCGCTTCCTTCCCGGCCCCTTTCCCGAAGGGCTGCCCTCCTTCCTCGCGTCAGTAGCTCCTTCTCTTGTCGTCGGACGACCGACGCAGTGACCTTCGCTCCACTTGAACACCTACTTCTCTTGCTCTCCTCGAACTCAAAACCCTTCAACCGTCGTTTCCCATGCGGCTTGCCCGGGAGCTCCAGCTTCCGCTTGTTTTCGCTTCCCACTTTCTATGCTATTGCTTTAAGAGTGACTACCCTGCCTACCTACCATGTTTTGGTGGGAGTGACTGCTTCCATGCTTGTTTCCTATCCCTTATCTAGTAGAAGGCCCTGGTCCTTAAAGGTCAGACTGTTCATGGAACTCGTTCTGCTTCATCGACGAAAGTATGCTAGGGGTTGTTGCTTAGTCACGAGAGCTCTGCTGCCCATGCCCGCCAAGCAAGCATTAAACTCTTTACTCCGGAAAACAAAACTCTTTCTTTGAAAGCGAAAATCTTCCTGGAGTCAGATTTTGAGGCTGTGCATAACTCCTCTGTTGCGGCCTCTACCACGGCCACCACGAGCCATGTTTGCATTTGATGAGCCTGACCAGTAGCAGCAACCGGGTCATGTCTGTGCTGTGACCTTATGAACCGTGTCAGAATGAGCCTGCAGTTCTCAGCTTCTTTCTTAAGTGCTTCAGTTCGACGTGATCTATCACAGACGGTTTTGAATCAGACTCTTCCCTACTTTCCACGCATCATGAGCAGATTCACCTTTCTCCCTCTGCAACTCCCATACACAGAACAGCCAAATTGTTCGGGGATGACGCGTTTGCAAATCACAAACAACGTCGATCTTCGTCTTTATAGAAGTCCCTGTCCTTGTCTGCTAGACACGGGAGCTTACTGTAGCCATTGCTTGCTTCGATTTGCAAGATAGCAGCTTACAGTTACAGAACAGAGGTTGATTTCCTTTTTAGGACCGCTTTTCACTTTCACACGAACAATGTGAAACATGTATGGTTTCCTTGCAAAGTCTTTCCGCTGCATGTTTGATTTAATTTAAAGGTAGAATCCTGAGACGTAGCCGATACATACGATAGGCGAGGCTTCGAAAACAGCCTGTAAGTACGTCTCCGGATCTGTCTACTCCTACTCATCAAGTACACTGCTATGCAAACTTTGCATATCTACCCGGGTTTGATTCGAAACACCAATAGTCGAGAGTGTTCCAACCGACCTCGGAAGCGCTCGATTCAGTGAAAAGTGGTTTCCATAATCACGTCGATGGAACTAGTCGAGCGGATACAGAAAGCAGAGAAAGAAGTAGGGCGGAACTCACCTCCCGGACCAATTCACCTTATTCCCTGGTCCACTGCCTTGACCCCACTTTCGTGGGAAGATGGTGGGCGCCCTCAAGATAAGATGGTGGTCTGTTGCTGGTGTTAGTTTAAGAGAAAACAAAAGAGCTTCTAAACTGAAACATCAAACCGGTAAACAGAGTAAAAACCAGCAACATTAAAGAACAAATAACAGAATTTGACTCCTCCGTACTAAAGCGCTTGAATTACATGCAAAAACAGAGTTGCTACAGCAGAGCTGAACACAACAAAAACAACAATACTCAACTTCTCCACTAACATTTCACTGCAGAAAATGAGATTACAGCAGGTATATATAGAGATTTCAGAGACTATAGATGATTTTTACTTCCGAATTTAAGAAGGATAAGCCTAGAAACCTAGAGAGCAAAGGACACAGGAAGTGACATAGGAGACAAAAAGACAAACCAAAAATAGAAAAGAAGATAGAAGTGTCTCTTTACCGAAGACTTCCTTCCCCTCAGTCGCCGGGGCGGCTTTCCCTCAATCGGAGAATCGGTTGTTGATTAGATTGGGAAACAACGATGGATCGCCAAAGCTCGCCCATGCTTACCTTGCCTCGATGAACCGAGGGAACTCCTTAACGCTAGGGCTTCTGTCAAGGGAAGCCTTTAAAGCCAATAAGTCCAGTACACCTGCCATACGGAGATCCCTCCTCCCTCATGTCCGATAATCCCTCGGGTTCAACCGGTTCGGAACAGAAAAGAAAAGATATTCATTCGGGCCTTCCTCAATTCCGCAACTCATTACTCTGGATGGGGGTATGTTCGTATGCTTTTCGAGGTAAGACATCAATGAATTTCCACCACTCCTTAAGGAGTGGCATCTGACCACAACATGCCACGAAGGAGAGCTTTCAATCCAAAGGAGTTCCATCTTACTTGATTCGCCTGCCTTGTCTCTCCAAATACCAAGATCTGCCTGCCGTCAAACTCCTATTGATAGGCCAGAAAAAAAGTCATTTGTTGTCCCAAAGAATAGGAAGATGAAGGCCCCTATCTAGATGATATTCGAAGTTCCTATGCACTCTACATCCCCGGAGGTGCAGATAAGCTCGTTAGCATGCCATTCCCTGCTCTCCTCTAATGATGTAAGTTCTCACTCCATTTCTCCGTTAGAGTCCCGAAGTGAGGGGATGGCGAACAACGAAAGAAAGGTTATAGGTTGGCCTCTTTCTTCGATCAATAGCAAATCTAGCAAGGCAGTCCACTCTCATTGAAGATGGGATGAGCCAACAACAACAACTACTAGCTCCTCTATTGGTGGGAGTTATGGCTGGTTCCTCCATTCGAGTTGCTCACCGAGCGAGGGCGGCTAATCCGGTCCATGTCTATTCCTTATCGTCGATGACAGCTCCTTCGATACCAGCAACCACTAATGACCTTTATCCGCTGCCCTGGACAAACGACCTTTTGGGAGGGAGCTGCTAGCAACCGATCTCTTCCAGCCGGAGTGAGTTTCCGGTGCATTTCCGGCTTCTCCTGTTGAGCCAGGAAGCAAGGCACCTTTCAATCCCTACTTATTACCTTACCTCGCCGAGCCCGAAGACGCAGTGGAAGGGAAGGCAAGGTGACCAGAAGAAGTTGGATGCGAGGAAGGAAGGCTGGAATCTCGACTTAATTGAGTTCTCGACCGGGCAACAGAGGCGAATGGAAGCAAATGCCACCAGTATTTCCCACCAGGTAAATAAAAATGAAAGGTTAGGTTCATCATCCAGAAAGTTTTGTCCGGTAGGCGGGAATAAAAGGATAGTCAACTAGACGCATCGGCTGCAGGAGGAGAGCTCCTTCCCCAAGGACTGCTTGAATCGTCGAATCGAGGCACCCATCTTCAGTCGACCAATAGTGCATTTCTTGCTCGATGAAGCTCCGCCTATCGAAGAAGAGAAATTCTTTCTGGTGCTGGCCCTGGAGTACTGATATTGAGTCGACTCGACCTTCCGTGGTGCTTGGGACTACAGGCCAATCAAGAGTAGGGATCAGTTGAACTAGAGGCGGGTGCCGATCAAAGAAGGTAATATCCGCCTACCTCTCCTTGAGAAGTTCATGGCAGGAGGGCCAGTATTCGACTAGACGGGAACCGTCGCGTCGACTAGACGGCGAGGTAATGAAATTGAGTAAGATTGACCGGGGAGGAGATTCAGGCTTGTGCTGATGGTGTTGAATAACAATGACACCTATCAATCTTTTATGTCCGGTGAGGGGTATTGATAGGACTTTTTCGACCGCAACCAATTGGACTAACTCGAGAAGAATCACTCAATAGGGTGCCTATGCCCTCCATCTCGGGGATTCTAGCTTACTTGAATAGGGCCAGAGCACAAGCCAAGCCAGCCCATCGAGACAGCCAAAGCTTGATAAGAGTATACTGCTCGGGTCCACCTGATCATGAGAAAGACTGTAAAGCCACTTCACTCGATTTATGACTGGGGAGGCGGGAGGACAAGCACCGAGCCTATCAGTTTGGGGAATTAGAAGCTTACTAGTGGGGAATGCAAGCCGAGGGGATGAAAGGGTAGGAATATCTCTCTTAAGGCCGGATACCACTAACAGAAGGGATGGCTGGAGGAAGGTATATCTCATGATCGGCCTATCTTCTAGTTCTGGCCAGTAGGTAGGTGAGTTGAATAGGCGGATATTTTCTCTTCCTCTTTGACAGTAGAATGAAGTAAAGCAAAGCAAAGTCTTCCTACTTCTCACCGTTCCGGCCGATATTCAGATAGATGGGGCGGGGCGGCAGAACGAATCATTGAACCACTCCTGTCACCCTCTACCGGCATTGGAATAGAAAGAGGATTGGAAGTAGTTGTTGGAACATTTGGTGTAGGAAGGTAGCTAGATGCATCGATGCCTTACTCGGATGCGGAATTGAAAGAACCATGCCTAGCTGGCCTCCTCATCAACTCTGTGTCTTTCGAACCCACCTCACCGATAGGAAGCATGGGCCCTGTGGAGTTTTTACGAAGGCGTCACTTGACAGGCCCGGACGGCCGATTCGGAAGGGTCTGAGCCTCGGTCGGCTGCCCTACTAGGTAAGGCAACCGCTCACCTATTTCTTTACGTCTTTTCGACTGGGCGGACCTTTCATTGAGAAAAGGGAATGAATTATCCAGCAGAGATGGCATCCATTAGGTTATTGTCGGCTCTCGCTGTGGCTCATCATCCAGAGGCGGGTTGAGCCCTTGCACGGTGAATCGAATAGAGGTAATGCAATTAAGCAGCCCGCACGTCGTCGAAGCGGGAGTGGCGAAATAAAGAAGTCGGAGCTCACTCCTAAGGGTTGGTCGGCTGGCTTGTCATCCCGTGAATCGGGCTAGACGAGTGAGCCATAAAGACTTTTGTTGCTTGCGTATCGTACCCGATCCCTCCTTCAATCATCTCTATTCCCCAGAGACAGCCGCTTGAAAGAGTAGAAGTCGGCCAGTCCGTAGTCATAGGGCAGCTAAGCTTTCAGGCAAGGGAGGTATAGGATGAGATAGAGAAAGTCTTTCCAGTCCTACAGCTTCTCTAGCTTGAGCAGCTTGAGCAGTAAGTAGTCTTTACCTTTACTAATTTATACGCGTCAGCGATCAAAGGTCAGCATAACAGGGCAAGCATGAGGAGAGCCATAGCCATTGGTGACGCCCTGAGTCTTGAGGTCAGTAGGTCGGTCAGTCCTCCTGAGTAGAGACGGGCGGCGTGCTCCATTGTTGGTATTGCACAGTCGGTCCAGCATGAGTAGATCCAGTTTAGTCCGAACAGTACGAATATACCGAGTCGAGTAGTAGCCTCATGGAGGAAGACGAGGAAATTCATATTGAGTGGATAAGATAAGATGTTTATTGAGGAGTAGGCTTAACCATGCGGAGGAGAAAGACCAGTGAGGAGCACCTTTAGAACCGTTATATGCCCGGCAAGTCCCAGTTGGGTAGGTCAAAACTTCCGGTATGGGACAAGCGAAGCGATCGGCCGGTTGGTGAGTCTGTCCATTTTGTGGAGTGTTGATTCCGTTCCTGAGGTTCTTTCTTCGCAAGAGTCAATGCTAATAACGCAAGACTGGATTCAATACCTGAATGCCAGGCAAGCTCGTCAATCCGATGCGGAACTCTATTCCTTAGGTTCGGAGGTCAATAGGTTCATAGGTCCATATCTTACGGAGGTTCATAGGTCAATAGGTTTGTAGGAGGAGCCTTATGTCGTAGGCCCTTGCCCAGTGGATAAGAAAAGATGTTCCTTTCGGAGAATCGGTTGTTACAAGAAAGAAATCCTTCATAAAACAACCGATCAACAAATCGGAGAATCGGTTGTTGATAGCATTGAGAAACAGCAAGGGATCGACCAAGCTTCCACACCAATACCTCAGGCGCCGGGGCTCTACCCTCAGGAGGAGACTCACAGACCTAACGCATTCAATTCAACGAGGGGTACAATCGGAAAGGGATTGATTTTATACACCGGAGCCTGTGCTCGCCCTATCCCTCAGTCGCCGGGGAGGCTCTTCCTTGCACCCCTGCCCCCAAACGGTGCCCTCCATTTGGGGGTGAGTGACACCGTACTCCCAAGCTTGCTCCACTCTTTGTAGTAAAGGAAGTCTTCGCTCGGGCTTCTATCTGCCCTACGCTTGACTTCGGGATGTGCCCTCACCAACAACCATTTATTCCACTAGTTGCACGAGCCCTATAGAATGAATAGGCAGGATCGAAGAGACTCATCTTATCGGATCGGGCATTCCTCCAGCCTCAATCGTGAAAGAGAGATTTGTTCAGCTCTTGAAATCGGTACCTCTCTTCCTCCGTCATCAATTCCTCTCTAGGCGAATAAATCCTCCATTTGATCTCTCATCCCTCGATTCGAAGGCAGCCCTTGGGCTAGTATGCTCTTATTCCCATAGCCCTATTTAGTAAGGCGATGAGTGGAGCCAGTCCTCTTATCATCTCCCCTATTGCACCTCATATCTCTTTCTCCTATGCCTATCTTCGTGGGCGAGCAAGATGAACCGATCACTTATACCTTCGATCAAAGGAATTGAATGAAAGGGAGGAGTGGGAGTCTCGATCTGGCAGAAGCACCAATAGCAGTAGCCATAGGGGCGAGATCCCGACGTTCGTAAGCGTGATTCCGACCTCCAGTGCATGGACGCCCCACCCTTCCGATTCGAGAACAAATAGCCCTATACCTATTCATTCCGGCAGGATTCGAGGTTTATGCGTCTCCCGGCAGCAGACCCAGCTCTCAGATGTATCTATTGAAGCAGCACAAGCAGTTAGAGATGCAGTTCCATCAGTTCCGTAAAGATCGGAGGGCCTTTCTCCAGCCTTACAACTAGATTCAAGGAGCCCGGAGAAATGGCTCTGGCTCCGCCTCTCCTTTTATATCCCGTTGATTCTGCCATTGATCAATGTTGGGTCAATTAGCGCACGCGGGATCTTATATATGCGCCTTGAACAGTTGGATATGAGATGTTTTACGGATATCGACCCGGGCGTGAGCTATTGAACAGGTACTGCATCTCGATCCGAAACAGCTACTGGAACTACTGATGCTGGTGGTGCTGGTAGCCATGATGCTAGGTAGCCGTGATCCACCAGCTCTTGCTTATGTCGGTCCCCCATAGTTGCAGCTTTCAATCAGAAGTAGACCAACGAAAAGGATGGTGGCTACTATCGCAATGGCGGTCTGGAGGATCTAGAAATGGGTAATTCCGACCTCTTCCACTACATCTTTAGTAGCCCCAGAAATGATTGAGATAATGACTACTCTATCCACGCTCTTCCGTAGGTCGAGAAAGCGCCACGTCCATAGGTAGAGAAAGCTACCCTAGGTAGTGGTTATCCCGGTAGGTAGTAGTTTATCCAGTAGTACCAGTACCCAACAGACATCTTCTTGCATCTGAACCGGAAGCGGAGGTGGAAAGAACAGAGGTTCTTTCCGCAGTACCCAAAGCTAGTTTTTTTCGGTATAAGTAGCGGCGATGGAAGTCACACCAGTGCTGATCCAGTTGTTTATTACCACAAGCGTCATGCAGTTACGAGAAGTGATCGTGATTCCGTTCCGGATGTCCCAGATGCAGTGCCTGTTCATAGGTAAAGTGCTATGTGAGGACTTCGAGATCCATATGTTGAATTTGTGTAGCGAAATCGGAATTCAGATGCATATATGAAACGGGTTCAGATGCGGGCAGAAATTCCGGGTTGCCTCACGAGAATCAATGGGTAGGATGGCAATATTTCCGATCGATAGGTGGGATAAGAATAGGATCGATAGATTCGTTGCCTTCATCACCCGGCTTCACCAATGGCCGGGGTGAAGCCGGGGTTATCAGGAATGGAGTCAATAGCTTGCCTCCCGGAATGGGATACAGTGTTAGTTCGGGAATGGAATCAATAGCTTGCCTGAACTAGAATAGCCTGGGGAGAAAGAGTCTGGTGATTTTCACAAAGACTTCGTAAGAGACTTGTCATTTCGACGCTTCCAGGACGTTTCAACAACCGGACCCTCAAAAGATCCTGAAGTCGCACATCTGGTTGTGAAGCTACCGTGTGGTACCAATGTAAATGATCAAGCCATAACTTTACCCAATTACGGATAAGAGTACGCTCTAACATTTCCACTTCCCCATCAAAGGTGAGATCCTCAGGAGGTCACTTCAGCTCCTTTGGCTTTCACTCTCGTCGGACGTAGTCCACTATCAGACCCTTCGACGTGACGGATTGAGGGGCTGCCCGCCCCAACCAAAACTCTAATGGGAGTGGAGAACCACGGCCAGGTTTTCCCAAGACCACAAACAAGCGTTCCCATCTGCGAGAACGCCGATGCGGAAGCGAACTAAGAGTCCGAACGAGCAAGTACACTTTCTTTCTTAATTGAGTACTTGTCACGAAGGAGAGCTAATCCCAGAGTCCATCTGGACATTCTCAATGCTCGAACTGATACTTGAGAGAAATCTACAGTACCCCTCGCACAAAGAATCTCTTAGCGAACTCAAAGACCCTGTGTTAGAGATCAAGGACTTTTGGTGAGAAATAGTGACTCCCAAATCCGCTAACACACTCGCATACTCAGAAGCAACCCTACTGTCGGCGATAACAATGTCATCACCTAATACAGCATAGGCCTGAAACCGGCGACCGGGATAAACCCGCTCCGCTGCCAACCACACTACCATATGATGTGATAGTGTGAACAAAGGCCAAGAAGAGTAGTATCCGAGAGGTTGCCCAGCTACAAAGCAGACAGCTGCTGGGTAGCACTGAGAAAGTGTTATACCCATGTAGTCTGGACAACGGAACTCGCCAAGGTAGGTCCAAAGAACATGGACATTCTTGCCATTAACAACGTTAACGGCCACCGATCCGTAGCGTTCTTCAGATCATAGCTATAAACATCACTGAACCCTTTTAACCGGGACAAAGGTCCTCTTGATTAAACCATCGGTCGGTAAACGACGGAGAATTTCCATCAACCAATCATGGTACGGGCGCAGCAACCTTAGTTGCCTATGGCAAAGATCCTTCTAGGTTTCGGCTTCCACCATTCCAATCCTACCGAAATGAATAGGAAATTCTGGAAGGGCGCTATGAGCCGGTAAATACCTTCCACGCACCTATCGAACCAATCTATATCATTCCAGGTATAGGTGGATCAAAGGCGTAGCGGACGCGTTTGACCCACAGAGCACCAGAGGAAAGAAAGTGCTCAGTGCTATGACCCATTTGAAGTGACGATACCGTACGCCACTATCTCCCAGACCACGTCTGTGAAGCATGACGGCGGTCCGTATCGCTTAGGCTTAACACTGTTAGGCAAAGACTTCCATGTTGGAATCCAACTCATCCCTTGATAAACCGGGAGGTTGGCGACCCAGGGCATATAACGTCGAACTAGTGACATAAATCTCGACTTTCATTGCGTCACTATCGACATTATCCGATCATTGTCTAGTGGCTGAGTTGTAATAGGTTCAAAAGTAGAACGTTTGATCGGTTTCGCCAACGCGATCAGCTTCGACAAAGTGAACCACGACAAGTACAGCTTAACCAGACGATCGGACCTCTCATCACCCACCCGTATAGCTCGTCTATGATGGGCGGGAATGATGGTAGGCAGCCCGGATCTGGTGAGTGCGATTGGTACTGGTAATAACTGAGGGAGATGTTTTGTTCCTCCATAGGCCTGCTGAAGCGAGGACGAGCACTGCTTCAAATACAGTGCACAATGAAGAAGTCCAGACTTCCTGACCAATCGTACAACCTTTTGGCAAATAGGTATCCGCTGATCGCGAGATCACTGGTATAACCGCCAAAGACAACCAGAGTCACCTTTAAAGGCAACCCCGGGTGTCTGAGAACTTTCAAAGGTTCTCCGCCACGAAGATAAGCTGAGACGTTCAAGGATATTAAATAAAAGAGAATTGTTAGTCATTTTTTCTACTTTCTCATTGAATTCCTTGGCTAAACGTACAGGCTCTCCTCGACTCTCCTAGTCGTAGGACTATACAGTCCACGAGGGTGGCGCGTCGGGTTATCAGACCAAGCGATATCGCACATCTCGAGAAGCCCTGATAGAACTTCCCTTGAAGTTGGATACCCGAGGTCAGAATTCAGATATAGTGACGAGGTTACCCTGTCACTACCCCGAATCCCGCCTCTGAACACACTCCACTCCGGATAGGCGGCGTCGGTTAGATCGAAAAGATTCGACCGTCCCTAACCCCACCGGCAGTGGACACGTAGTAAGAAAGGGCCAAGAAAGAGAAGATACCTGAATTTATTGAGAGACTACGTGAAGGGTGGTACCCTTCACCAACAACCCTTAAACGCTCAATGGTGTAGGAGAGAATCCTACCCACCCCTGCACTGATGCAGGGTTGGTGCCACTGTCATTTCATTTTCCAATTGTGTCAACATTGAGTCCTCTGGACCGGCGCAGGAGGCCAGAGTAGGAGACTTCCTGACTTCTAGAAAGAAGTATATATTTATATAATAATGAAGAGAAAAAGATTCTTAAAAGACGAAAAGAGCGCCAAAGAATGGTTAAATACGGACTACTTGCTAGTAAAGCCCTGAGATTTGATGGTCAATTTGAGAAGTCAATTTATTGATTAGCCTGTTCCTAGTTACTCCAAAAGGCCTCCAACAATTCCTGCTTATCCAATCCAATGCCCAGTCCCCTTTCTTTGTTCGAAGAGAT